TATAGATCAGACAAAGTAATTGAAGTTAACCCGGACAGAATAATGGAAGTCTCATGCATATATATTATTATTATGTGATAAAATGTGATAAATCACAAAATTGATAAATAAGATAATAATATAGGGATTACAAAATTGGATGGGAATTCTTTGAAATTCGAAAATATGGAACAATACTTATCGAAAATATGGAACAATACTTATTTCGGATGAGCCAAGCCAATAAATCGGATGAACTGCAAAAATTCTGTATCATGAATTATGTAACGTGCACATCAACATCAATTATATGGCCACAAAAAAGAAAAAGTAACATCCAAAGATATGAAAAAAAAAATGAAAATCTCAAAAAAATACTAAAGAATTGGGATCTATTCTATTTATGTAATCCATCTAAAATGACTTTTTACTATTCCTGCTCCACCTCTAAACTAGCTTAGACTAGACTTTTTAGTCTTTCGACCAACCAATTTAACCATATGGAAATATTCACATTTTTTTAGATAGCAGAAAAAAGGGAAAAAAAATCCAATAAAATAATTCATCTATATATATAGAGAGAGGATATACCTAAAAATGGATCTATTCTTTAAGTCTTTAAGCATCTAGGAAGAATATATCTATAGATACCTAAATAGATAAAATAAATATATAATAATTTAGAGCACAAATGGGTATGTATCTATTCCCCATATTTTTTTTAATATGGGGAATAGATACTCATACAAATGAATCATATGCCAGGAACCAGATTTGAACTGGTGACACGAGGATTTTCAGTCCTCTGCTCTACCAACTGAGCTATCCCGACCATTCTTGACGCATCAGCCTCATTTTTATTTTAAAAGATTACTGGAGTATATGTCAATGAATCTATGTCAACTAAGTCCAAAAAGACAAAAAATAAAATTTTGTAAGTAAGTTTTAGTAGTAGTAATTATATTATTATTATTTTGTATTGTTAATCACGCATATGAGGACGATTCCTTGCTCAAAAATAAGATATTTATTTGTATGTTTCTAATTAAATAATAAATTATACGTGTTTAACATTCACATATATATCAAAACTTATGACTTGTAATTAGGATAAGAAAAAGATAAAAATTCCAATTTATTTGTGAAAGAATAAACAGAATAAAACACATAACATAAATAATGAATTCAAAATAGAGAGGATATAGGAAAAAAATTAGAAAGTTAAACGGGTCCTTTGGGGATAGAGGGACTTGAACCCTCACGATTTCTAAAGTCGACGGATTTTCCTCTTACTATAAATTTCATTGTTGTCGGTATTGACATGTAGAATAGGACTCTATCTTTGTTCTCGTCTAATTGATCAGTTCCTCAAAGGATCTATCAGATTATGATGGAGTGAATGATTTGATCAATGAATATTTCGTCTTTTCTTCCACTTTATTAAACTTGGAATTGATTTACATCTTTCATTTTAAAATATTTTTCTCACAAACGGAGATTTGAAGTCTTCATTAATCAATTGAAATAGTATTTCAGTATATATATCCATAGGTTTATCTTTGATTCATTCCTATAATTTTGATGGAAGGATTCCTTTCCTAATGCAAAAGGAAAAGTCGTCAACTCCATTTGTTAGAACAGCTTCCATTGAGTCTCTGCACCTATCCTTTTTGATTATAACTTTCTGTTTCTTTCTTTGTTTACGGAAAACAGGATTTGGCTCAGGATTACCCATTGTGAATTCCAGGGTTTCTCTGAATTTGAAAGTTCTCACTTGGTAAGTTTCCATACCAAGACTCAATCCAATTAAGTCCGTAGCGTCTACCTATTTCGCCATATCCCCCTTTTTTATTTGAAAAATGAAGATCTCATTCGAATACTTTTTTATTTATATTTTGAATTATGAACATTATGCCGGAACTTTTGAATTTATTAAATAGGGATTCTTATATTGAAAAATGTTTGTTCCTATTTTATTTTATTGATTTTATTTCATCTATATTGGATACCATTCTATTATTTGTATTTGGTTGAATCAGAAATGATTCTATTATGTATTTATTCGCAATTCAATATACACAGATATATACCACATATCTATCTATATTCTATGCCCTTACTTCTATTATGTTTTCATGCAATTTGTAATACTCGAATGGTCGATTCTTTATATATATTTCCGAATGAAAACGTGGGAATCTTTGATTATGATCTGAGTTAGTCTTTTCTATTTCTTTCATTTTAAAATTCAAATAAAAATTTATAAGAATATAATTCAAAAAAATTTAAATATTTAAATATCTAACAATAAAATATGTAATAATTAAATATCTTATAATTCTTTCTTAAGTAATTAAGTAATATTAATTACTGTTTACTTTAACTTAATTATTACATTAGTATAGTATAGATTATAGAATTCTAAATTCTAAAAATTAGAATATTCAATTTCGAATTCGAAATACTATTACTAAATACTATATACAAAATACTATTATAATTATTATTATATTATATATAA